TAATCGGTATTTTCTTTTATGGTTCATATTCCGGATTGGGTTCATCCCTTTAGTAATCGGATGAATTGAGTTTTAGAAATGAAAAAATGAAAGCGTAAGAACTCAACGGGATCCCCTCGAATTCAACAAAGAAAGAGAGGGTGGGTCCCGTTGAGTTCTTAATAATCATAATATTTTTTATTCGTATAAAAAAAAAAACAAAAAATGGATGACTTTTTCCGATGTTTCAAAAACCTCCATTTCATTTTTGTTTTCTGATTGATGATGTTTTTGAAAAATTCACTTCATGAATTGATTCAGAACATCTGTTCCTCGACATTATCTGTCGATACTTTCACAGTTAAATGAAAGTAAAAGAAAGAAAGAATCTGTTTGATTTCCTTTGTCTGGATGGCGCAATCACAATAAATAACAACAATAAAATAATAAATAAGAGAAAATAATAAATAACAGAAATAGAATTAATTATATAAAAAATCTAATTAATTTAATGTATTATAAATATTTGTATTATAAATATTATAATAAATATTATATTTATATATATAATTATATATAAATAAAAAATAAATAAATAAAATAGAATATAAATAATATATAATATAATAAATATATAATATTATATAATATATTATTATTATATAATATATAAATATATAATATAAATAAAAATATAATATAAATAAAATAGATAAAATAGAATAATAATATAAATAATATAAAATATTAATATATATTTAATATATATATTAATATATATAATAATATAATATAAAATGAAAATATATATATTTTCTATCGATCAGATATCGTGCGAACCTTTTCTATTTTATATACTATACTACTAGAATCTTACTCTAACTATACTTTTTTTAGTATCTAATCAAAGTTTAATTTTGATTTTCTAAATTATAAATACGTTCGTTGAAGAAGTTTTATTTGCTCAATTTAATTCCCTATCTTTTTAGTTTGTCCACTACTCTGCTACTTCTTTTATTTATATGCTTTTATTTATATGCAATGTTTTCTAATAAACCCGGAAAAAAATCTAAACTAAGATAAGAATAGGAATCTTTGACAAACGGGATTAAGAAAAGAAGCATTGTTATTTCGACACAAGCAAAAAGGGTTCTAGGAAGACAAAAAATACCCCCTAGAATTCCTTTTTCCCATTTCTATTTATACTGTGCTTTATATTCTCTGCTTACTTATGTTTAATATCTATTTAGTTTAATATCTATTTAGATATATATTTTTAATATTAATATATTAAAATAGAAAACTATTAATACATTCTATGACATTTTAACCTGAAAACTGTAACATAAAAATACCGCTCCAATTTTTTGGATTAAAAAAAGAAACAAAGAATAAGTCAAGCCAAATAGTATTCTTCACAATATACATATTCTGACTGACTAGTACTGCGATACAAGTAATTCTCAAAATAAAAAGAATATAAAAAAGCAAAGGACTTTTCCTAATTTTTTGATCATACAGAATCACATAATTACCAACAAGAATTGAGTTCTTTTTACGAACTTAATTTAATATATTGATAAATTCGCTGACCTAGAAATTCATTTCGGACAATTGAACCTTCTCAAACTGTTTCTTTTTAAGAACCAAAAAGATTTGTGCCAAAATAACAGATGCCAAGAAGAACAAGAGGCCTTGGACACGTAATGGATCTTGAAGTACTATTTCCGCATCCCCCTGACCAAATCCACCCACATTAGGATTACTCGTTAATGGTTGATCAAGTTTGATGGATTCACCTTCTGAAACAAGAAGTTCTGGTCCTGGCGGTATAATATCAATCACTTCACGCCCTTCCGACGCATCCATTATGGTTATTTCGTATCCTCCTTTTTCTTTTCGTATAATTTTTTTTACTATCCCTGCTGCTGAAGCATTATAAACATTATTATTACTCTTGTTCCCGTCAGGATAAATCTGACCCCTTCCCCTGTTCCCGCCTACGTATATGGGATATTTTAAGAAGTGCACCTCTCTCTTAGTAGCGGGATCGGGGGAAAGAATAGGAAAAGTGATTTCACTATATTTCTGACCGGGAACAGGACCTACCACAAGAATATTTTTTTTAGTGGGGCGATAGCTCTGAAAAGACAGATTGCCTATCTTTTCTTTAATCTCGGGCGAAATACGATCGGGGGGGGCTAATTCAAACCCTTCCGGTAAAATAAGAACGGCCCCCACATTCAAAGCCCCCTTTTTACCATTAGCAAGAACTTGTTTCAGTTGCATATCATAAGGAATTCGAACAACTGCTTCAAATACAGTATCAGGAAGTACTGCTTGTGGAACTTCGATATCCACGGGCTTATTAGCTAAATGGCAATTGGCACATACAATACGACCAGTAGCTTCTCGCGGATTTTCATAACCCTGCTGTGCAAAAATGGGATATGCATTTGAAATGGGTGCTCGAGTTATTATATATATCAAGAGCGATACGTAAATGGATTGAGTAATCTCTTTCTTTATACAAGAAAAGGCATTTCTAGTTTGCATGGTTCAATCATTGATCCTGAAAATTTCTACAATAAAATTAGGTAGGTCGCTAGTATAGTTCCCTATCCATGATTATGCTATTTACTGAAATACGATTACTGGAATATAGGAAAAATACACTAGAGAGGGGTAGAAAGAATAAGTAAAATTTGAAAAATATTTAGCTTATGTACAAAGTAAAAAACATTAGAATTGGATCGCTGGATCATTCATTTTTTCAGTCATTCATTGAATGATAAATCACTACAAGTGACGGAGATACACGATTTAAATAACGGAAAATCCAATATTTTAAAATTGTATCTAGAATGACTGGAAAAGTGGAAACAAGACCGGATATAATTTGATCATTATGAGCAAATCCAAAATCTTTATAGACAGAACCAATCATTAGTTCCCAACCATGGGGCGAATGGAATCCTATACATAAATCTGTTAATAAAAGAATAGAAAAAGCTTTTATTGTGTCACTTAAGTTATATAGGAATTCTTGAACCCAAGAGTTAAAAAAAATAAGCTCTTCATTACCTAGAATAGAATAACCACTTAGAATAACGAAACAGATTATATTTGTCGAGAAGTGCAAAATCGTATGGATACGATCCTCATTGTGCGTCTTGATCAATCGGATCGTTTCTTTGTAGATTCCGATACGAAGTTTTTGTAGACATGTTTCCGGGTATTCCTTTATCATTTCATCCAAGAGGAAGAGTTCCTCTAATTCTATGAATTTCTTTATAATACTCTTTTCTTGAATGATATTAAAAAAGATTTCGGATTGCCCAGTATTCCACCAATTAGTAACCCAAGATTCCAGACTTTTTTTAAATGAGAAAGAGATCCACCAGGGTAAAAAGACTATAGATGTAAGATATAGAAGGGGAATGAATGCTCTCTTTTTTGCCATTTTCGTCTTTAATGAACTAACCTTTACCTCATTCGTTGACTCTATTTGATAATAATATTTCTATCAAGCAGAAGTTCTATTACAAGTTATAGAGCCATATTCCCCATTCCCCACCCCCATTTTTTTATTTGCAATTTGGGAGTTAGTCCTTGAATTTAGAAAAAATACAGAAATAGAGTAAGAAAGAGAAAGAGTTCACCTCAATTTTGAATGAAGAAAAAAATATTGTTTCCGAATATATCAATTGCTAAAATTTGAAGTAATTGCCTCCTTTCGATGAATCCACGAAAACGCCACTTCAAGTAATCAAGTAATGAATATTATTCGGATTTCTAAACGAAAGAACGCCACCCTTTATATCATATAAAATATCAAAATTTATATCATCTAAAATTTCAAAATAGAAAAAAAAAATAAAAAAAAAATTCTTTAATTTTTCCGTTTTTTTAATAAAGCATTCATTCTTCAGTTAATTTTTTCAAAATACTTCAATTGGTACACGCAAGAAATAGGCCAATTCCGCGGCTTTTTGTTCAATTTCTCGTGGAGTCAAATTCTCATCAGTGCGAGTCAAGGGAATGGCACCTTGTCCTCTGATTTCCATATAAAGTACACGACGAGTATAAATACCCTCTTTAATTTCGATTCTGATGGACTGAATGTCTTTCATAAGGAATCGGAGGAAAATGCGACGATTTTTTCCGGGAAATCCCCAACGAAAAATACACACTAGTCCCTCTTTTCTATCGAATCGATCATAACCACTACCTACATTCAACGAAATTGTGCACCACAAATAGGTGCTAATAAAGAGACCCGCGATCCCATAGAAAGACATCACAATCCCTTGTGGAAAAAAAATTATTTGCTGAGACGGAAATAAAGATATCAAATTCCTACCAAGATAGCTGGAAGTTCCAACCAATAAGAAACCTAATGAACCTAAAAAAAGTATAAAGGCCCAGCAGAAATTACTTGTTTTTCGGGATCCCGCTATAAGTTCTATCCATATACGTTCAGATCGCCAACTCATACTAGATTCAGTTGCATTTTATTGGAATTGGGAGAATAACCCAAATGAATTTTACTTTTTTTTGTTTCCGAAGTAACTCTCATCAACTAGCACTATTCTGATGTGAACCTTTAGGAATAATTCATCGAACTGCCTATAGATCTAAAATAAAAATAGATGGGATTTGTTCCTGTCTAAAAAATCTTGTTTTTTTGAACATGAAGAAATAAAGAAGCCATTGCAATTGCCGGAAATACTAGGCCCACTAAAGGCACAAAAATGGAGGGTAAGTTGCTGAGAGTTGTCATAGAGTGGGTACCTCGATTTAATATTTGTACCTGTTATTAATTTTTATATTATATTGTTTTTTTATAAGTATTTATAAGTATTGTTATATTAATTTATTAATATTATATTAATATTTTATATTAATATTTTAATCTAACCTCTTATTGTTATAAAGTATAAAGATATTTTCTAATCATTAGAATTCGTATATAAGGAATTGTACTAAATATATCTAAGTAAGTACTGAGTATAAATATATATTGGATTATGTTATTATATATATATAATAATATATATATAATAATATATATATAATAATATATAATATATATATAATTTAAATAATTTCAGATAAGATTTATAAGATAAGATTTGAATTTAATAGTTTAATAGATAATTTAATAGATAATGAGTATATATATATAATAAGTAACGTAGAACTAAATAAATGGACTTCTTGATCTTTCTATTTCTACATGAAATATATGTATGATAATCCATTTTTTATTTTTATTAAAAAAAAAAAGAAGGAGTTTCTTACAAATTCGCGAAAAATTAGTTATGTTATAATGCAAGCCCATAAGAAAGATTGGATTCTTAGTAAAAATATAGATTCTCGGGAGATATAGAAAAATGCAAGACTCTATACTACCTATTCTATACTACCTATATATATATATAGGTAGTATAGATATTTATATATATATTTGTTTTATATATTTGAATTCTATATAAATACATAAGAATATATAAATACATATATAACTACATAAGAAGGGAACACGAAATCCTTTTTATTACTCTTGCCAAATTTCTGCCTAATTTCGCGCAAGAAATAATTCTTTTTTTTTTTTGCGTTAGAATTAATTCGAATTATTTTTTTAGGCTCTACTTAATTTAAATTGAATTTTGAGTCAAAGGAAAGAAAGCATGAAGTTGAAATAATTCACTCAGCACGCCCTTTAAAAGATTTCGCGGTACGATTAGATCGAATAAGCCCTTTTGGAATAAATATTCAGCCGCTTGTGAACCTTCAGGTACCGTCTTATTCAATGTTTGTTCAATTACTCTTTTACCCGCAAATGCAATATAGGCATTGGGTTCAGCAATAATGATATCCCCCAACATACCAAAACTCGCTGTCACCCCACCAGTAGTAGGAGATGTAAGGATCGATACATAGAATAACTTTTTATTTGATTGATAATCATATAAAGCGGAAGATATTTTAGCCATTTGCATCAAGCTCAAACTTCCTTCTTGCATGCGTGCTCCTCCGGAAGCACACACTAGAATAAGAGGTAAAAATTGATTGGCAGCATATTCGATCAAACGGGTGATTTTCTCGCCCACTACGGATCCCATACTACCCCCCATAAACTGAAAATCCATAATCCCAATTGCTATGGGAATACCGTTTAGCTGACCTGTGCCTGTTTGAACAGCCTCTGTTAATCCTGTGTTTCTTTGATAAGAATCAATACGATCTTTATAAGGTTCCTCCTCTGAATGAAATTCAATGGGATCCAGAGAGACCATGTCTTCATCCATAGGATTCCAAGTACCAGGATCAATCGAAAGCTCGATTCTATCTGAGCTACTCATTTTCAAATGATATCCACAGTGTTCACAAATATTCATTTTTGATTTAAAAAATTTCTTATAATTTAATCCATAACAATTTTCGCATTGAACCCACAAATGCCTATATTTTTGAGTTTCATCTAGATCATTAGAGCTTTCTCTTATAGTTAAATCACTATCATTCGTATCAGTCGTGCTAGTTATTATACTGGAACTCTCGCTTTCACTACTATTTCTGCCTTCACCACCAATGTAACTATAAATGTAACTGTCATTGTATTTATCACTTAAAAAGTAACTATCAATACCGATTTGAGAACGAAGATAACTGTCAATGCAACTATTAATGTGATTATTATTATTCCAATTATCTTTAGTATCGTACTCGTAATGATCATAGTGGGGATCGTCACTCTTAGATACATTATTCAGATAACTAGAATTCCTATAACTATAAAAAATACTTTCTGGTTCACGTAGAAAAGAATGATCGTTGTCAATCTCAAAAATTTGATTTTGAATATCAAAATATATGGAATAACTGTCCCTATTACTATCCGTAACTAAAAAAGTTTCATCGGATATGAAATTACGAATGTCCCCGACGTCGACTAAATGATCAACATTACTGTAACTAGAATTGTCACTATCACTAGAACTATGAATGTTTTTATCCATATCAGTTAGAAGGGGGTCTTCGCTTACATTGGTATTTTCAATAGAACCAAAACTATCCATTGATTTACTTAGCCCACATCTGTATTCTAACTCCCCGTTAGACAACATCGAATTGAACCACCATTTTTCTTTTTCCATAGAGCTTTCTTGCCTCTATTTACATGAAAATACAATAGATGAATAGTCATTCGATGAAAAATCATTTGAATATCTATCTCATTTACTATCAAAACAAAATAAGCATATAAATCCAATCACTAGGATTATTAACTAATAATAATGAGTGGGTGTTGAAAACAAAATTTCTTTTGCGAGAATACGAAGTATCGTTTCACTACATATATGCCACTATATGATATGAAACTATATGCGCTGGACCTCTTTTTTCAATTATTCATTTTTTTTTTTCAATTCTATTTTCTATATTTTCTATTTCAATTAGGATTTTTTTATTTTAAAATGAAATTTTAAATTATTATTATTTTATACTCGAAAT